ATTGTTTACGAAGAAAAACGAATACAAATTCGCATTCAGATACATAAGAATTATATAAGAATCTAAATAATCTTTTATTTTCTTTTGAAAAAACATAAATAGATTTCTTCGGAGTAATGGGACTATTCCAACAATTATGATATTCGTGGAGAAAGAATTGAAATAAATGCAAAGAGGGAACATCTTGGATCCAGCATTGAAGAATTTGAACCAGGATTTCCCGATGGATGGGATAGGGTATTAGTATATCTGACGCATAATTTAAATGCGATAATTTGTCCTCTAAAAAGGGAAATATTGAATGAATAGATCGTAAATTCTGAGATTTTGGTATTTCTTTTTCTTCAAATAAGGATACTAATCGCAACGAGAATGGAATTTCCACAATAATTGCAAAACCCTCTGATATTATTTGAGAATACAAATGAGAATAAAAAAAATTGTTGTGCACAACATATCGATTTTTCTTAGAATCATTAACCGAATAAATCAAATAATTCTGTTGATACATTCGAATAATCAACCGTTTCACAAGTATTAAATGAAATTTATTGTTATAACCAAAAATTTCTGCGGGTTCGTGAAAAATCGAACCATTTAAACCATGATCATGAGCAAGTGCGTAAATATACTCCTGAAAGAAAAGCGGATATAGGAAGTGTTGTTGCCGAGATCTATCCTTTTCTAAATATCCTTGTAATCTTTCCATTTACATTTCTATTTGAACCAGAAGCAGGAGGCATTTCTTGGGTTATCAAATGATACATAGTGCAATATGGTCAGAACGGAATATATATTATGTATACAGTAAGAAATAAAAAAAAAATATATATATACATACCCCGGAGACAAGAAGTCTAATCAACAGATCTTTTTCCTCTTCCTTTCTACCAAATTAGTTTATGTTCGTTATAATTATTATAATTACAAGAGTGGAAAAAATCTTTTATTTTTGCAACCCGATCGCTCTTTTGACTTTGGAATAAAATTTATTTATCAATATACTGTTTCTTTTACACATCCTTCTCCAACCCATAATAGAGAATAGTTAGGATTCATTAAAAAAAAAAAAAAAAAGAATCAATGGTCCACTCATAGAAGAACCCTTTCCCACATCAGGCACTAATTTATTTTTAACATATAATTAGATCGGGTAATTATTCAAATTAAGAATAAGAACATAAGCTCGTTGCTTTTTGTTTTACTGGAATTGGAGCCGTAGGGCTCTATCCATTTATTCACTAGACCCAACTGTAAATGTGAATTTCTTTTTCCCCCTTCCAAAAATAAAAACAACAATTTTTAATGATCTGGTAAGGATAAAAAAAATTCCACTAAAAAAAAAATTGTTTTATTTTTATAATTATTATTACGACATGCTATTTTTTCCATTCATTACCTTTCAGGATCAGTCGTGGTCTTATAGACTCTACCAATAGTCTGGACGAATTCGTTGCTTCATCCAAATGTGTAAAAGATTATAGTCGCACTTAAAAGCCGAGTACTCTACCGTTGAGTTAGCAACCCGAATATATATGTAGATACGATCGAAAAAAAATCAATTGAATTTCATTGCACGATTCTATCAAAAAACAAATAGAAAAGAAAGGTTTTATGATCAATTATAAACACCAAAATACCAAAATGGGCGGATACAAATTAAAAAACAACGGATTCCAACAAAGATGTAAAAATTGACAGACCATACATTTTTTCAAATATTTTGATTTTCTTTAGCAAAATACGTATTTATTGTATAAAAAAAAAGTAAATCCGGCAAACCTATCATTTTGCCTGAAATAGAAATATAAGTAAAAAACCAATATGGGGTGGGAATAAAGAGATCCATTTATCTACGATCAAATTATATTTGTTCGATACACCATTGTCAATATGAATGGGAATATTAATAAATGAAATTCATTTTAAGTAAATCGAATAGAGATTTGTGTTGGATTGGCACAACATAAAATGAAAAAATAAGGAAGAGTGTAGAGAAAAATTTCGGGTTTATTCAATCAATAAAGGTAAAATCCGCCAGATTAATCCCTTGTTTATTGGTGGATTTCCACAAGAAGAAAAAGGTCAATTAAATCTAATTTATAGAACAAGAAAAAGAGAAATTCTGGGTAAATAATTACAAAAAAAGAAACACCAGTTCAGTTATCCTACCCTTTGAATTTACATTTATTAATTTTGTTTTTTAATTTTGTTTTTTAATTAACTCAAAGTTTTTTCTTTAAATAATTCTGCCTTCTTTAAAATATCATAAACAGTTCCTGTAGGTTGAGCGCCTTTTTCAAGGAAATATAGAATCGCGGGAACATTTAAATAAGTTTGATTCCTTATCGGATCATAAAAACCCACTTTTCGAAGATCTCTTCCCTCTCTTCGTGATCGAACATCAATTGCAACGATTCGATAGATGGCTCATTGGGATAGATATAGATAAACAATGCCCCCCCCCCCCTAGAAACGTATAAGAGGTTTTCACCTCATACGGCTCGAGAAAAAATGATTCTATTCTAATCTTTGTATATAATGGCAAATGGATCCATAAAATCATGAATTAGACTATGATTTTTTTCTTCCTTATACAAAAAAAAAGAAATTTCATCCGTACTCATAACTCAAGTTGGGTAATTCTGAAAGAATTCGAAGGGAAATCCTTAGATATTTATTGAGCCGTCTCTAACCTCTTTTGTTTGTCTCGTTTCGAATCTATTTTTCTTCTTCATTCTGATCTAATTGTTGAGACAATTGAAAATGGTGTTTCCTTGTTCCGGAATCCCTTATCTTTGCTTTGTTAAATCGTTGGGTTTAGACATTACTTCGGCGATTCTTACTCCTTTCAAAATGGCAGCAACATACCTTTTGCTTTTTGTTATTTCGTTCTATGGAAATAGAATACGAATGATTAATTCCCTTATGAGAAACTTTTGATCGAAATAGCTTTCCCAATTCCAACAATTTTTACTTTTTTATTTCAAACTTGTTCGAATTTTATTCAATTTATATATTGAAGATATACTTACAAAGTTGGTCTAATTTATTGATTGTCACTAACCCTGGATTATTCCCCTCGAGAAATGAATCAATACTTCTGCTCGAGCTCCATCATGTGCTATTTACCAACCTAACACAAATTAGGTTCCTAGCAGAACAAACTATGTCGAGCCAAGAGCATCTTCATTCCTATAGAAAATGGTGGATGTAAAAATAAAAATCCACAGCCGATCATGTCCTTCAAGTCGCACGTTGCTTTCTACCACATCGTTTCAAACGAAGTTTTACCATAACATTCCTCTAATTTCATTTCGAACGGGTATGGAATTGATTCAGTATGGAATCATGAATAGTCATTGGTTCAACTGGTATATACCGATATATAAATAATAGTCCATACTTTCTATCTATCTATGGATGGATAAGTATTTATCCAGAGAAGGCTCAGAAAAGATTTTGTTTTTTTAACCCCATATTATATCATATAAATAATACAAATTTCTAAAAAAGACGAATAAACGAGTTTGTTTAAGACTTATTTATATTCAACAAATTATTCAGGATAGTCAATCATGAAGAACCCATTTTTATCGAATAAAGAAATTATAAACCTAACAAAGAAGTGCCCTTAATGGATTTCCAATCTCGGAACAAAATTAATTAAAATTAATTATTAACCAAATATTAAGTAATTCCAATGACTCGAAAGGGTCGGAAGTTTAATTTCTCTATAATAATAATATGGATTTCTCACACTTTTTAGAATACCAAACAAAGGTTTATAAAAAACGAAGTAAAAAGAAAAAAAGTTTAAAGAATCTCCGACTTCAACATCATGGCTAGAAAACGTATTTCCAATCATGACGAAATTTGATCTTTAATTCAATTAACAAGTCGACACAATCACAATAAATGACTAACAATCTTTAGCAGATAAGATATTTTTTATTCACAAAGTAACCCAACAAAATTTTACCATGCCCAATTAAATTATCTCTGATTTAATTTAACCCAGAAGGGTAGATTGAGAATCTAGTTTCTTTGTTTTCATGAATATAGAATAGAAAAGGTCTCATGTAAGGTAAGATTACGGTTGTTATTCTTTCTTTCATGTTAAAGAAAGAGAAAATCAGAATCAAGAATCAGAGTAATCTGATCTTTTTGTATCATATACAACGAACAATTGTTACCAGAGGTAATCGTGAATATTTCAGTAATCACGGGCCCTTTTGACTTAACCGAAGGACCATTATTACTGAAATAGAACAATACATAATCATAATATATATCATATAAACATAGTTCTTGCTCATTTTATATAGATTTTTTTTTACTTAAAGGCTCAAGAATCTTTCCATCAATTCCATAAAATCGAGTAGATAGAATTTTCCTCGCCTATTTGAACCAGATAAGATACAAAATAATAAGATACAAAATACAAAAAATGAGATTCATTCGTTTTTCCTTTTTTTTTTACCTAGTTTTAGAAGTTGAACGTAAAATTTACCTAAGTAACTAACTTGAATATGAACAGTACGAGCATACCCTGAGTGTGAATGATACACCCCAAATTTATTTTTGAATGAAAATACTCATTTCTATTCGCATTTCATACTAGATTACATTTGTGAAAAACCAAATGAAAGAAAAGATATGATTCTTAGAATTATTCTAAGAATTCAGGATGAGGGATCAAAACGAGGAATTGGATCAGATTGTATCCAAGATTAAATAGAAAATCTCTTAAAGAAAAGAACCTTCCATTTCTGGTGGAAACGATCTGGGACGGAAGGATTCGAACCTCCGAATAACGGGACCAAAACCCGTTGCCTTACCGCTTGGCCACGCCCCATTTAGATTTTTATCCGACACTAATAAACATTAATATTGGTACTGATTATTCGTCAATCCCAACCCAAATACATATGGGACATATTATTGTTGGGCTTAAACACATGTAGATATAGAATCCAAAAATTTATTGATCATTACATGGAATTCAATTAAGATATTGTATGAAAGTATAATTCCTTGTATTCTCATTTGAGAATGGAAGGATTTTTGATTTGAGAGAGTTCGAAGAAAAAGAAGGATTTTTTGACTTACCTTTTTTTTTTCATTTTTCCTTAAAAAAAATAACTCAATTAATAAAAATAACTCAATCAAAATCCAATTTTCTAATCTACAAAAACGAAATGTTTGTTATGCTTAATATCTTTAATTTAATCTGTATCTGTCTTAATTCTACTCTTTATTCAAGTAGTTTTTTCTTCGCCAAATTGCCTGAGGCTTTCGCCATCTTTAATCCAATTATAGACGTTATGCCTGTCATACCTCTACTTTTTTTTCTCTTAGCCTTTGTTTGGCAAGCTGCTGTAAGTTTTCGATGAAATCTTTAATACTCTGCTAAATTAATGATTTATTCGAGAAAAAAAAGATTCTAAAATAAGATCAGATAAGTCTTACATTATGAACCCTCGATTCAAAAATCGAAATTTAATTGAATAACCGCCATGATGAATTTTGATCAACTTATTTTCTTGTTCTGGCCTTCCATTAAACAAGGACTTTAGAGGGTCCCCCACAATACCTAATTATAGGATAGGTATGGCAAGACATTTTTGTTAATGAAGTAATCAGAATCTTATTACAAAGAAATTTGTGAAAATTACTTGACTTTTCATTTCAAGAAAACACTTCATTTTTTTTTCCATTTTTGGGGTGTTATGTCAAAATTGTATGTGGTAAAAAAATAGGTAATCTATTTCCCTTTTCCAAAAAAGATCTTGGAGATTGTGTAATGCTTACTCTCAAACTATTTGTTTACACAGTAGTGATATTCTTTGTCTCTCTCTTCATCTTCGGATTCTTATCTAATGATCCGGGACGTAATCCTGGACGTGAGGAATAAAAAAAGATTTTAAATTTTTCTTTCTTTTTTCTTCATTTTATTTTTCTTAGAATATTCTCTATTCCACACATTTATTTATTTATGATATGATAAAATAAAGAGATTGAAATTTTATCGAATTCGAAAGTCTCAAGTGATCCGAGGAAGCGGAGAGAGAGGGATTCGAACCCTCGGTACGAATAATTCATACAACGGATTAGCAATCTGCCGCTTTAGTCCACTCAGCCATCTCTCCCAATTCCAAATTGAATATTTTTTATGTGATGTGACACGTGCAGTAAAGATTGAAAAAACCCACCATTTTTATATATTGTTATTATAACATTTATTATAACAATATATAAAAATAATGATATAGAAAAAGATAATATATAAAAATAGATAAAATATCTACGAATTTTATCAGCAATTCTATTTAGATAATTATAAGAAATGGATCTCCCCAATCGAAATAAAAAGAATACCTTACTTCTTTGACTTCTTTGATTTTGTACGAGAGGTTCATTCCCCCGGCCTGATTAAGTACTGGCCGGGCCAGTACTTCTTTTGTTCCGATGAATTATTCATAGATCAAACGATTAAATTATGATTTGATATCAAATCATAAAGACTTATTATTGAAGTAGCAACAGCAATAAGAACAATCCCTATTCCTATGATAGAAGTGTCATTTCTAATTATTAATAGAATTCATATTTTGAACATTCTTATTAATATTCTTTTTTTGTTATTCTTTTTCTCAATTTATTCTCGATTGACTTATTACTTAACAGGTTACTTACTGAAAAAAAAAAAGAAAATGCGTAGTTCGGCATTTTTATGATCCAGCTTCAATGACTCTTTCGGACCAGAACTGGCAGCAATGACTTCCAGCAAACGAAAAGTATAACTTTTTATGTTTATGTTATTTAACTAAACTTTTTGCCCTTCGCCCATTTCATTTTTCAAGTCCCGGCGAAATAAAATGTCAACGATAGAATTTTCATGATTCTGATGCTATCTTGATTGCGCTTCATTCATTTGTTCGACAAATGGTCCATTCATATACAATAATGAATATGTAGCGGGTATAGTTTAGTGGTAAAAGTGTGATTCGTTCTATTAACAACTTAAATAGTTAAGGGGTCTTTCGGTTTTAATATTCCGATCAAAAACTTTATTTCTTAAAAAGGGTTAATCCTTTACACCTCAATAACATATTTGAGGAAATATATACATTTTCACAATTTGTATCCAAAGATCAATTAGAAATTGAATAAAAATTTGGATTATGAAGTCGCGAAGCATAATTTTTTTTTTATTGGATCAACTCTTCCAATTGAATGAGTATGAATAAAGGATCTATGGATGAAGATACAAAAGTTTATTTCCAATCGTAACTAGATCTTCAATTTTTGTGTTATAAAAGGGAGATTGAAGCCAAATAGCTAGAAAACGATAGTTTTGGTTTACTAGAACCGTCGGCATATCATATTGTTTCGGCTCGGCGGAAACCAAATTCTTTTCCTCAGGATCCCGCGAGTAGAAATTAGGGAACGAAGTAACTAGACTAGACAGATTTGTTATAATCTCCCCCTTCTAGC